CAAAAGCAATAAGAAATACAATATAGAATATTATTTCCAATGCTACAGGATACGATTGATTCAATGATGTTTCAAAATTTAATGTTGGTTCATTGGAACCATATAAACCGATACCCAAAACGCCTACTAACAGAAAAATGGAACCCCCGGCAGTGTACAAAATAAATTTTGTAGCCGCGTATAGGCGTCTCTTTCCTCCCCACATGGATAAAAGTAGATAAACAGGAATTAATTCTAATTCCCACATGATAAAAAAAAGTAAAAGGTCTTGAGAAGAAAATGATCCTATTTGACCACTGTACATCGCTAACATCAAGAAATAGAATAAACGGGAATCTCGAGTAACTGGCCGAGCCGCTAAAGTAGCTAAAGTGGTGATAAATCCCGTCAGTAAAATGGGTCCTATAGAAAGTCCGTCTATTCCGAATCTCCAGTAAAAATCAAAAAAATTTATCCATTTATAATCCTCCGCCAGTTGGACTAATGAATCGTCCAATTGAAAATGATAACCGAATACGTATGCCGTCAGAAGAAGTTCTAATATACATATACATATTGTATACCATCTAATTATCTTATTTCCCCTATAAGGGAGAAGGAAAATTAAGGAACCCGCGAATATCGGCAAAACTACAATTATTGTTAACCAAGGAAAATAATTCGTGGTAAAGACAAGATACACTTAGACCAGAAAACCCGTACTCAAAAAAAAGCGCCAAATATATTATTTTGAGCAAGGGTTTTGTCGGTAAAAAAAAAAAAAAGAAAATAGATTTGTAAAGGATTTTCTGGAATGTATCAATAAGCTAGACCCATGCTGCGAGTTGTTTCATGCCATAAATAAACCCGCACACTCAAGAAATCTGTTGGGCAGGCGGATTCGCATCTTTTACAACCGACACAGTCTTCCGTTCTTGGAGCAGAAGCGATTTGTTTAGCTTTACATCCATCCCAAGGTATCATTTCTAATACATCAGTAGGACAAGCCCGAACACATTGAGTACACCCTATACATGTATCATAAATCTTTACTGAATGTGACATTTGATTTTTAAATTTTGAAACATCATAAAATTTCGATCTAGTAGATTTGTAAATGAATCATAGTTACCAGATGAATCAATGATTTACCAGAATTTTTGAATCAATCTATTTCTGGATCGGTTCATGAGAGGGGCCAAGATACTTTGATTTCTTCTGTTTTCGCAAATATGAGCATAGTCAGACATTACGTATTATACATGCGAATCAAAAAATTGATGACTATTAGAATTTCCGGAATTAATACTATTTATTACAACTACTTATTCAACAAATTTGATTGGTTGATACGAATTGATTTTTTATTACGATAAATTGACGAAACAATAGCCAGTCCGATAGCTGCTTCAGCGGCTGCAATAGCTATAACAAAAATGGAGAAAATGTCTCCTATTAATTGGCGACTATCAAAAAAATCAGAAAATGTTATGAAATTTAGATTAACTGCATTCAGTATAAGTTCAAGACACATAAGGGCTCTAACCATATTTCGGCTCGTGATCAACCCATAGATACCGATAGAAAATAAATAGGCACTCAAAACAAGTACATGCTCGAGCATCATTGACCGACTCCTTATTAATCTTGATTCATTTCAATATGAACAACAATTTAATTTAACCGATTCAATTGACTAGTGTATCCAGGAACAACCTTTAATTTAAATAGAATTGAAGGGAAATAAATGGATATGATAACACAGAACAAAGTTAGTTTGATTTTGAGTACGAGTTTTAACGATTTATTACTGCCGAGCTACCGCAATTGCACCTATCAAAGCAACTAAAAGAATTATTGAAATAAGCTCAAACGGAAGAAAAAAATCGGTTGATAAATGAATCCCAATTTGTTGACTATTACTTATCAAATCTTGCTCTATAATCTGGTTTGATCTTGTAGTCCAAATAATCCCATACCATGACGTATCTGAAATGGTAGTCATTAGTGAAATAAAAATACTTGTACAAACTATTGAAGTAACCCCATTCCCAATATTCCAAAGATGAAAATCTTCGGAATAGTGGAAACCCTTCATAAACATTACAGCAAATATGATTAAAATGTTTATAGCTCCCACGTAAATAAGGAGCTGCGCAGCAGCTACAAAATGGGAGTTTGATGAAATATAAAATAAGGATATACAAACAAGAACCAATCCCAACGAAAAGGCCGAATAAATTGGATTAGTAAGTAATACTACCCCCAGACCTCCTAATATAAGACCCGATCCCAGAAAGACTAACAGAAAATCGTGCATTGGTCCGGGTAAATCCATTCTATGTAAAATAAGAAATAAATAAATTGAAATGTTTCATGACCTTATTGACTTGATCAGGAAAAAGAAAGTTAAGTTACCCCATTTTTCTTCCTAATTGAAGTAAATTCTAATGGGTGTGGATTGCTGCAGGTACAATTATTCAGACAACCCCGCCCTTTATCCGATATCCGAAATGGCAGCTCGAAAAACTATATTCTATATTTCTTTTGGAATATGACTAGATTTTCAATCCAAATTAAGACTGGATTCTCGCCAATTAACGAATAGTTGGGATTTGGATTGTAGTTCTTTTATTGAAAAAAAAAAGAAAAAACTCATCCTCAAACCGGAGCCTTGGTAATTGGAAATTATTCTTGAATCAAAGGGGTTATCCATTTTTTATTTGAGGCGAATTCAAAACGGTTCGAATTGTGTAATCGTCAATTACTGGCATTGGTAAACGACCCAAAGCAATTTGATTATAATTCAATTCATGACGATCATAAGTAGAAAGTTCATATTCTTCAGTCATTGATAAACAGTTTGTTGGACAATACTCAACACAATTACCACAAAATATACAGATTCCGAAATCAATACTGTAATTAAGCAACCGTTTCTTTCGAATATCTGTTTCCAATTTCCAATCGACAACAGGTAAATCTATAGGACATACACGAACACATACTTCGCAAGCAATGCATTTATCAAATTCAAAGTGGATTCGGCCGCGGAAACGCTCCGATGCGATCAATTTTTCATAAGGATATTGGATAGTTACAGGTAAATGATTTGTGTGGGATAAGGTAATCATGAAACTTTGACCAATGTATCTTGCGGCTCGTACTGTTTGTTGACCATAATTCATGAACCCGGTTACCATAGGGAACATATCGTGAATATCTATGAATAATTTTATATCTGTTTCTTTCTCTTGTTTGAAACAAGTTGCGAATTCTAGAATAGTGTATTTACAATGAAAGAAGTTGGAAAGAGGTTGTTAATAATAAATTCCCTAGAGAAATAGGTAAAAGAAATTTCCATCCAAAATTTAATAATTGATCCATTCTCAATCTAGGTAAAGTCCATCTTGTTGCGATAGGAATGAACAAGAACAAATAAGTTTTCATTAATGTAATAAAGATACCAATTGTCATTCCAAAAACTCCGCCTATTTTATTTATCTCAAAAAGTGTAGGGGCGAGTATATAGGGAATAGAAAAATTCCAGCCGCCCAAGTAAAGAATGGTTACAAAAAAAGAAGAAACTAGTAGATTTAGATAGGAAGCAACATAAAATAAACCAAACTTGATACCTGAATATTCAGTTTGATAACCCGCTACTAATTCTTCTTCCGCTTCTGGTAAATCAAAAGGCAATCTCTCACATTCTGCTAGGGAGGAAATTAGAAAAATGAAAAACCCTATAGGTTGACGCCACAAATTCCAACTCCAAAAACCATATTTGGATTGTGCCTCAACTATATCAACTGTACTTGAACTGTTAGATAATCATAGTCGATGATAACATCACTATTTGCATCGCTATTCCAGAACCGTACATGAGATTTTCACCTCATACGGCTCCTCGAGAATCGCAAATAAATCTAAGGACCGAACCCATTTTTTTTTATATGTTTATGTTTGTAGGATGGATAGAGTCAAAATCTATCAAAAGGTCCCAATTAGACGACTGGAATTCTGTCCGTTAGACTAAAAAAAGTACTTCTGAATTGATCTCATCCCTTCTTAAATTTAAGAATTTAAATGAAATGTTTCTTTTTTGAGTAATAACTTAATCCTTCAATAAAAGACTCTTACTCTTGGCAGTAGCACTATTTCGACCTGTTGTTTTCGATTACGAAAAAGAATTCGACATTACATTAATTCATGAATTATGATAAGAATTCAATCTATATATATTTTCCTTTCTATTCTTTTTTCTCAAAGGGGATTTCAAAAAAAGGATTATTTCGTTTCGGTTAGTTATTTTTTTAATAGGTGGATAGGACATACTCTGGGTCGGAATCCTGGGAAGTACTGCCTTATCATTTCTACCAACTTAAAGCCCCATTAGTATTCCTTGTTATGTAAAAATAAAAATGTCTCATTTATACAATCTCCATTACTAACCCTTTGTGTACCTTGGTTTTCCTAACCATCCACTTATTCTTGCTCAACCCCCTGTTATGGTATATGCCAATACATCTAAACAGTAGTAAAAATTCCATACAGTGGATTTTTTGAACCCGCTTCAAGCCGTGATGAGCAATCAACGAATCCGGGGATAAATAGTCTTTATCATTTATGTTTTATTCTGCTTAACCCTTGTACATAGGAAATGAGACTCAATCTTTTTACTGCAAATTAATAAGCGGTTTTCTTTCACTCATATAACTTCTGATTTAGTTCATCAATCCGAATGCTGAACAAAAAACAGATATATATTCAATTCATTCAACTTATTTCCTAGAAAGACAAGAAAGGAAATAGGGAAAGATTTATGTCTTAACGAGTCGCACGTAGAGAGATTGATAACACACATAGAGTTAATGGTATTTCATAACTAATCGATTGAGCAGCAGCTCGTAAACCACCTAAAAAGGAATATTTATTATTTGATCCATATCCGGACATAAGAAGTCCAATGGGAGCAATACTTGAAATAGCGATCCATAAAAAAACGCCAATATTGAGATCGGCTAGAATAAGGCGATAACTAAAAGGAATTACCGAATAACTTAGTAGAATTGATATGACTGCGATGGATGGCCCGATACTAAATAAACGAGTATCTCCTCTAGATGGAAGAAGATTTTCTTTGAAAAGTAATTTTGTCCCATCTGCTAGAGCTTGGAGAATTCCTAAAGGACCGGCGTATTCAGGTCCAATACGTTGTTGTATCCCTGCGGAAATTTCTCTTTCTAACCATACAATTACTAGTACACCTATTGTGATTCCGAATACAAGAATCAAAATAGGGATAAGCATCCCTATGATCCCATAGGCTTCTTTTAAGTATTCCAATTTTGACAAAGAATTGAGTTCTGTTGTATCAATTATCATTTTAACGATCAACTTCTCCCATAATGATATCTATACTACCTAGTATCGTCATAATATCAGCCAATTTCATTCTTTTAACTAACTGAGGAAGAATTTGCAAATTGATAAAACCCGGCGGGCGGATTTTCCATCTCCAAGGAAAAACGCTTTGATCCCCTATTAGAAAAATTCCCAACTCTCCCTTTGGGGCTTCGACTCTCACATAAAGTTCTTGTTTCGACAATTCAAAAGTAGGAGAGGGTTTTTTACTAATAAAGCGATATTCAAAATCATTCCATTCAGGATCCCTTGCTCTATCAAAGCATCGGATTTCTAAATTTTCATAAGGCCCTCCCGGAATTCCTTCTAGAGCCTGTTGAATAATTTTTACAGATTCGATCATTTCACCGATTCGGACTAAATAACGAGCTAATGAATCTCCTTCTTTTTGCCACTGGACTTCCCAATCAAATTCGTCGTAACACTCATAACGATCTACTTTACGAAGATCCCATTGTATTCCGGAAGCTCGCAGCATTGGTCCTGATAAACCCCAATTTATTGCTTCCTCTCCGTCAATAATGCCTACCCCTTCCACCCGCTCTAAAAAAATAGGATTTCGCGTAATAAGTTTTTGATATTCAGCAACTCCTGTTAAAAAATAATCACAGAAATCAAAACATTTATCTATCCAGCCATGAGGTAGATCAGCAGCCACCCCTCCGATACGAAAATAATTATGCATCATTCTCATACCGGTGGCAGCTTCGAATAGATCATATATTAATTCTCTTTCTCGAAAAATATAGAAGAAAGGGGTTTGTGCACCAATATCTGCCATAAAGGGACCAAGCCATAATAAATGAGAAGCTATACGACTCAACTCCAACATGATTACTCTAATATAGCTGGCTCTTTTAGGTACTTGAATATTTCCTAATCGCTCTGGTGCATTTACGGTTATTGCTTCAGTGAACATAGTAGCTAAATAATCCCAACGTGTTACATAAGGCAGATATTGTATAATTGTTCGGTTTTCTGCAATTTTTTCCATTCCCCTGTGTAAATAGCCCAGTATTGGTTCACAGTCAATAACATCCTCACCATCTAGAGTAATTATGAGTCGAAGAACACCATGCATTGATGGGTGGTGAGGACCCATATTTACCATCATGAGGTCCTTTCTTTTAACTGGTACATTCATAAGTTTTTCCCCGATTCATTTGTTCATGAGTTGCTGAAAACGAAAAGAAATTCATCAAAATTCAAGATTTAATAAATCAAATAATTAAAGTTCTTCAAATTAATGAGTTTTTAGTTCCCGAATATCCAACCGACCGATTAATTCTTTATAACGTACTTTATTTTTCTTTGACAAATAAGCCAGCAGCCTTTGACGTTTTCCTAGAATTTTCCGTAGACCTCTCTGAGATAAGTAGTCTTTTCTGTGCAATTCCAGATGTGAACTAAGTCTTCGTATCTTATTGGTGAAATTGAATACTTGAAATTCAACGGATCCCTCTTTTTGCGAAATAGCTGAGATGACTGAATTTTTTACCATAAAACGAAATCTGCCTCCCCTTATCCTTTTTTAAGATATGAATTTTACTAATCAGTAATAATAATAATATTGACCATTTTAATCTGGTATACAGAATTGCATTTGGAACTTCTAATTTTCTTAAATAAAACTAATCAATCAACGATCGATTCAATTTTCAATTTCATCGTGGCATTCACAAAATAATAAAATTCAGTTGAGTCCTTTTGATACATCATTGAATTAGTATCATGTATCAGAATAGAATGTAAGACAACGCATGCATTTATCTGTTTCTGTTTGCTTTCATATAACAGATATAGTACAGGATATATAGGAAAAATATATCATTACATTATCCAATTTTAAATAGTGGATACATACGGATCCTTATCATACTGAAACGGCTCCCGTTATTGGTATCAAACCAATAGCGATTTATACAAGCCAAGTCCTCTAATCGGTAATTGGGCCAAAGAAAGAATTTTAATTTAATTAACTTATCTTTATCACGAGGTTTGCGTTCATCCAGAACTTGATCGCAATTTTTTATGTTATTCACATTCCAAAATACTGGATTTTTATTTATACCATTCCTATTCTTTGAATTGAAACAAATTAAAATTCTCAATTCTCTGCGACGTTTAGACGATAAAATATTTTCAGGAATAAGTAAATCATAATGATTTTTGTCTCTATTTCCGGTTATTCTTCGATGCCTTGAAATGCATTTTTTAAAACTTTTTTTATCAACATATTTTTTTTTTTCGTATCTTTGATTAATTTGGTGCTTACTCTTCTGAATCGATGAAATACTTATGGTTTGATACATAAGAAATTGTCCATCATTTTTTACCGATAGACGAATCGGTTCAATGACTAAAATCCCCTTTTTAATCAATTCTGCAAGAGATAAATTTTTCTGAGTCAGCATTATATCTAAACTCATTTCTCCTCCGTGAATAGAAGATATAGTAATTTCTTTTGGATTTATCACTCTAAGCAGAAGACAATATACCTTGATATTATTTAGTATTCTTTGATTTACAGAATCATCCCATCTCAATTGAAAAAGCAAATACTTTTTTAGTAAAAAATTTAGTTCTATTTCTGTATTACTCTTTTTCTTTTTATGTTTTATTATCTTTGATCTTGTATAATCTTTTTCAATATCTTTTTCTTGGTTTGAGAGACTCAACCTAACATCCCCTTGACCTGCGGTTTCTTTTTTTTCGTTATTTTCCCATTTTTTTTCATTCGATGATTTGAAAAAATCTCCTTTTTGTTCTTCCTTGATATTTTCACTAACATTGCCATTTTCAGTAAAGTTTAAAAGAAGTAATTTGATCGGTATGACCCAGGGTTTTTTTTTATATGCATTATAAAGTAGTACAAATTCAGAGAAGAACCAAAGTTCCAGATTCGATATCGGACGATTTAGTATTTCTTCATTCATTCCCATCCAATCAAATCTTTTTTTATTGGATGGGTTGCTTTTTTGATCTTGCTGAATCGTGATAGAAAAAAATTCTTTTTTATCTGTTTTATTAACCTTTTGATAATTACTAGCCTTAGTAGTTTTATTACTGTTGGTGTCAATATTGACCCAGGCCTCAATATCGACCTTATTTCTAAGACAAAAATGGAGAATTCTCCAATCAAAATATTTTCTATTCGGATTTTTTTCAAAATCCGTATCCGTACTATTATCTTGTCCTGGATAATTATTGATAAAGAGATTTTTCAACATAGTCAAAAATTTACGTTTATGTGTGTTATAATTATAAGAAATCTCTTGGTTATTATTTACTTGTAACGGCGATTCATAAATATAGGAATTCGTCTTATCTTCATAATTAATAAATTTATATGATAAAAGATCATATCTATAGTGTTTTTTTAAATTCTTTTTTTTCTTTGGTAATGGATTCGCTTTAGAATCATTTTCTTTTTGATAAGAACCCCCTTTGTTAAAATCTTTATTTTGAGCCATACGACGCGGATTCACTCTATTTCGCCATTTTTGTGGTACTAATCTAGACCATCGAATTTGAGATAAATTGTATTGATAATGACCCCTTAACCAGTTTTTCCATTGATTCAGCCTAGAGTTCAAAAGTTTATTATGTTTTAATTCGGAATGAAATATTCTCTCCACTCCAAAATAATCTTTTATTTCATTCTTAAAAAAAAGCGATGTTCTATCTTGATATTGAAGGACGGATCTTAATTTATACAAGTTAATAACTTGGGTTTGGGATATTTTGTAAAATACATATGCTTGTGACAAGGAGAATAAGTCACAAAAAAAATTTGAATTCTTATTTGAAATTGACTTTATAAAGTCAATTGTATTTTGATTTGTTTTATCAATTCTTTCTTGATTTGTTTCATTATTGTAAATGTATTTATTAAAAATGTTTTGTGTTGATTCACGAAAAATTTGTGTATTGATTCTGGGAATATTATTAATACATAGAAGGATATCCACGCGGATCCTTTCGCTGAAAAATTTAATAAAAGAATTCGATTTACGGATTAATCGAGTATTTCTTCTTTTTAATATTTGCCAAATGTTTTGGTCGAATCTTTTAGCATTAGAATTTTTTTTCTTAGGAATAATATTTATTTCGGAAGTTAGAGATTCCTTTTTCTTGTCTTTTGTAATTTTTATTTTTTCTATTTGATTTCTTATTGTTCTTGTTCTATTAGCCAGGTTTTTTGTTTTTTTTTCAATTAGTGAATAATTTGTCCAATCTGTAGTTGTAGATTGAATTTGAATGGAGGATTCATCAACTGGCCGATTATTATTAATGATTGTCGAATCTTTTTCGTTTTGATTTTCAATCGATTCATATACTTCTTGTAATCCAAATAATGGAATTCGAGTTCTTTTTGAAAGTTCTTTTATTACTCTTTTTATAAAAAAAGCACGTTTGATAATCCATTTTTTTGTTTCTTTTGAAAATGTTAGAAAGATCTTTTTTTTTTCTTTTAAAACTAGAAAGCTGGTCTTTTTCCATTTTCGAATTTTTTTTCGGAATTCTTTTAAAAGAGGTTCAAAAAAAGAAGGTCGTTTGCGGGGAGAACCAAAAGGAAGTTTCGCTTCCATTCCCCAAATCGTTAAAAAACAAAAATCAGCCTTTTGCCCTTTGTTTTTCATCGGATCTTTATTGGAGGATCCCGGCTTAGACCCGTGCCAGGGTTTCAGACAGAAAGGAAATAGGATTTTAATTTGAATGCCGTCTTTTAACCAGTTTTTTGGAAATTCTGTTTCGGATAATTGAACACCATTATAAGTACATTTAACATACATTTCTCTATTCCAATCTTTGAAATCCTCGGACCATTCAGGAAATTGAAATAATAGCATACGGCCAACATTCTTAGTTATTATCAACGAAGGTAATATAATATATTTTCTAAGAATTGATTGGGTTAATAATAAGAAACCTCTTATTGCTTGAGCAAAGAGAATACTATCCCAGGATTCCGCTATTTCTATCCGCGCTTTCTCTTCTCTTTTGTCCACCTCCTCTTTCCCTTTTTCTTTTCTTTCTTCCTCTACATAATCCGAAATTTTGAATTCTGTGTTTTTCCCCATCCAATTTCTAAAAATGAATTTCGCCAGACCAAAAATATCAAAAGAAAAAAAAAAGACTTTGTCTATTCTGTCCAAAAAAAGAGGGGAGTGTGCGTTTGCTTGAAACGGTTCCAAAATAGGAGTTTTCCGCCTTTTGGCGCGCACGGAGCCTTTGATTATATTTCGCCGAAAATCTGATTGTTGCGAATAACGTATCAAAGATATCTCGTCTGCTTGATCAGGATTATTACTTTCGTTATTATCAGTATTGGAGTTTTGCTGATTATCAGTAAAAATCACTACACGTTTGGCTTTTCTTGAACGAATCTCATTATACCCCGTCGCATCTTCATCCTCTTGGTATTCTAAATCACTGATTAATTTGTATGACCATCGAGGAACTTTTTTATGGATTTCTTTTAGTCCAACAGATTTTTTTCGGGTTGTTTGATCGTTGGGATCTTTTATAACTATAGTGAATAAAAGTTGTAAAAATTTTGTTTGGTCTTTTGATTTTGAATTGATTCTTCCTTGTTCTGGTTCTGGAAATACAAAAAAATTTTTTAAATGGAAATTTGATGCTGATAATAATTTTCTATCAAGCATATCGATTGCTGTTTTTTGTTCAAATTCTTGATAACCAGTAGCAAGAAGGATACCATGAATCTTATTTATACAAAAAATTTCCATAGAATTTCTTGTGGAAATTTTATTTAGAATTGAAGGGAAAAAATCAAATTTGATTTTTCCCCGATAAGGTCCGTTCAAGAAGGGGTCATATTTTTTAGGCAAGTATTCTTTTTGAGTCTGTTCATTACACAGGTATAATCGAATTCTTTTTTCGAGTACATCTAAAGTAAGAAATCCTCGATCTAGAATTTCTATTCTATTTAGAAATTCGTTGCTTAAATGGTTTTCTTTTTGTTTATTGGTATCAATCCAATTATTATAGAATTCCGCAGAAGGTTTTTTTTTTTCTGTTATAGATAAAAGCATCTTTCTTTGGATCATTTCTAAAAAAGTTGACAAACTGGGTGGATATGTAAAAGATATTCGTTGTTTTCCATCACTTCGACATGTGTAAAAGAAATATTGTGACATTTCGGTTTTTATAGCAGAGTTTTCAAATCGATTCTTTTTTATATATCGAAAAGGGCGCTTCCTTTGTTTATAATCGAAAAGAAGAGTCACAAGAGGTTTTTCAAACCAGAAGAGGTTTTTTTCTTCTTGATTTTGAAGTATTTCTAACGTAGAATTTTCTTGATTCCCATCCGGATAAGAAGTTTCATAAACTTGATCCTCCTTTTCTTCCGAAAAAAGGGAAGGAGAAGGATCTTCTTCGGTGGATCCCTCTTGTTCCTCTTTAGTCTCCTTCGTTTCGAAAGTTGTTTCTATTTCTATATCTGTTTCTTCCTCGCTTTCCCCCCTTTCTTTCGTTTCTGAGGTTTCTTTCAGTTTCTTAGTAAGGATGGGTGACGGTATTCTGCCTAAATCGTAGACACAGGTAATAAATAAGAGAATACTAAAGATTCGAGCCATAGAATTTCTCACTTCTGACACGAGGTACTTATTAGATCGAATAAGTACATTAGATCTAATAGAATGATTTTGCCGTATCCAGACTAATACCAATCCAACCCATTTCATGAATAAAATGTGACCAATTAACCAACCAACAAAACTACTTGTTACAAATAACATCTTGTTGTTGCATCGAAACATAGAAATGTTGACTAATCTGGCTAACATTGAACTTGGTAAAATGAAATGGTTGAATAATTGAAAAATGAGATTATTCAGGAATACACATTGGATGCTGAGATTACGCATTGAATTTCTGGTAGTAGAAGTAGACCCATAATCAAAAAAGTGTTTGTGATTGTTCCAGAAGAAATGAAACAAAAGATACGGTAGAGCTAGGACAGTTATTGTATGAGGTCTACCCAATGCTAGATGCAGAGGCGCATAATAGATTGATATGAACATCATGAGCTGTCCCGTAATAAAACCAGCTGTTGCTGATACCTTCTTCTC